CATACCAATCCCCAGAATTTTTTGAATTTGGATGTAAAAGGTCTATAGATGGAATTAACAATTTGGATAATATATCCAAATCTATTCCTTCTTGATTGAAAGAAATTCCTATGAACCCAATGAACAAAGTAAATAGTACCAATACAAGCATAGAAAATAGCATAGTATTTTCCGATTCATGGGGATAGGAAAAAGTAGTGTAGTTAGTTCCAAAATATGTAATATCAATAAAAGGCCATGTTATGTTTTTTATATTTCTATCAATTCGATGTGGATGTGTCTTCTTACGAAAAAAGGAAGCCCTTTCATTATTATTCATTGTTAATAAAGATAATAAATGAATTTTTTTTTTTTTTCCTTCTTTTTCTTTACCCCATAAAGATATTGAATAGAATGAGCTATTTTTTTTTCCATTGTAATTTTTAAAATTAACGTTTAAATATCCTTCAAAAACAAGTAAATAGATCCGAAACATATAAAATGCGGTTAATCCTGCTGTGGAACAAGCTATTATTGCGAAAATTGGTGAATACAACCAACTATCATTAAGAATTTCATCTTTGGACCAAAAACAGGCAAAGGGTGGAATACCACAAAGAGAAAGCGTACCCACTAAAAAAGCAGTTTTTGTAATTGGCACATGTTTTGTTAAACCGCCCATAAGAACCATATTTTGACTTTTATCTGGAGAATATCCAACAATAGCTTCCATTGAATGAATAATGGATCCGGATCCTAAAAACAACAATGCTTTTGAATAAGCATGAGTAATCAAATGAAATAAAGCGGCTCGATAAGAGCCCATACCTAAAGCTAACATCATATAACCCAATTGAGACATTGTAGAATAGGCCAAACTTCTCTTAATATCCTTTTGAGCAAGAGCTAAAGTAGCTCCTAATACTACTGTTATTATCCCTATCAAAGCTATTCCATTCATTATCGAAGGTATAACTATGAAAAGAGGAAGAAGGCGGGCTACAAGAAAAATTCCCGCCGCTACCATAGTAGCAGCATGTATAAGAGCGGAAATAGGGGTAGGACCTTCCATAGCATCCGGTAACCATACATGAAGGGGGAATTGGGCAGATTTAGCAACTGAACCGCCAAATAACAGGAAGGCACACAAAGTAACAAATAAAAGATTAACCTCATTATTATAAATCAAGTTATTGAATATTTCAAATAAATTCCGAAATTCCAAACTACCCGTTATCCAATAAAGACCTAAAATTCCCAATAATAAACAAAAATCCCCTACACGATTAGTTACAAACGCTTTTTGACAAGCATTTGCCGCAATAGGGCGTGTGAACCAAAAACCTATTAATAGATAAGAACACATTCCAACCAATTCCCAAAAAATATAAATTTGTATCAAATTAGAACTAGTAACCAATCCCAACATTGAAGTATTAAAAAAACTCATATAAGCAAAAAATCTCAAATATCCTTCATCATGAGACATATAATTGTCACTATAAATAAGAACCAGAATTCCAACAGTAGTGATTAATATTGACATAATAGAGGTAAGTGAATCGATCAAGTAGCCAAACTCTAAAGAAAGATCATTATTTATAGTCCAAGACCATACATATTGATAAATAGAACTGTTATTGATTTGATGAATAGATAGATCCACCGAAAAAATCATAACTATACTTAACAATAAAACACTAGGAAAAGCCCACATACGTCGAATATTTTTTGTTGCCGTGGGAAAAAGGAGAAGTCCCACTCCTATTAACATAGGAACTGGAAGTGGAATGAAAGGTATGATCCATGAATATTGATGTGTATATTCCATACAAAAAATAATAATAATAATAAAAAAAGAAAAAAAAGATTTATTCTTAATTCTTAATGAGTTTTGTTTCTTATTCGCCAATTTTATCTCTTTTGAAAGGGTTCAGTTAATAAAAAAATTAAGATTAAGATAGAAATATAATTTTCTATTGTTAATTATTCTTAATTTTTGTCCAAAATTTCCAATAGTTCAAAGTACGAAGTTAAAATGTGTCAAATGATATGACCAAATTACTAGTGAAAAATAAACTTTTTTTTTTCTTTTTTTTTAGTTAGTAATTTTTTTTTAGTTAGTAATATTAATAAAATAAAAATTTTTAATTATTATTAGACAATAATTTATATCTATAATAATTTATATCTATAGAGTGAGGATAAATAATTACACCAAAACTAAAAACATTAGTTTATTTTGATATGAATCATAAAAAACAATCCATATGACTGAATAAAATAAGAATTTTTTTTAGTTTTTTATTCCGAATCATTAATTCGTTTTGTTTTGGCACTAATTGATTATTTTCCATTCCAATAAAATCTATCTTTGGAAAAAGTTTGTAAAAAATGTTATGATATTCAACAGTTTACTTTAGATAGAAAAAAGGAATTAAGATACATGATTTTTAAAATCATGTATCTTTTAAGGGTTGGGTTCTTAAGCTTTTTCGATGTATTTTATTCCATGTATAAATGCAGTACGAAGAAAATAGACAGTAAATGGATAGTCTTTTTTTTGTAAAATTTACATAAAAAAGAATTACAAAAAAGATTACTAGGAAAAAAAAAAAGACTATGTGATTTTTACATATCCACATTTTGTTATGAAAGGGAGTAGAATAATATAATTTAGAAAAAAAAAATGGATAAGATAGATATATGGCTAATTAAAGAACAATTCATTTTGAACAATAGATGTCTTTCACATCCAACTATAGCAATGAATAAACTAGTCTAATTTTTGAATGGCAGTTCCAAAAAAACGCACTTCTATATCAAAAAAAAGGATTCGGAAAACGATTTGGAAGGAAAAGGGATATTGGGCAGCATTGAAAGCTTTTTCGTTAGCGAAATCTCTTTCTACGGGGAACTCAAAAAGTTTTTTTGTGCAACAAATACAAACATTGGAATAATCTGAATTAGCTGGACTCAAAGAATAGTCTAATTTCGTTTATTTTATTTTTATTTTTTTTTTCTTTTTATTGTATATTTATTGTATATATTTTTATTGTATATTTATTGTATATAATTAAAATTTATATATATATATAATTTATATATATGTATAATTTATATATATGAATTATATATATGAATTATGAATTTTTATGATTATTGTTTTGTTTTTTTGTCGATATGTTCTTTTTTTTTATTTATATTATATATTTTAGTTTATATATTTTATACAAATATTTATACAAACTAAAAAAATGAGATATAAGTAATAATTTATATTTTCTAATGTTTTGAACTGTTCAATATAAAATTGAACCCATTTTGCTCTTATGATATGTAGAATAATAATTATTTTGTCTACTGAATTGTAAAAAAAAATCCATTTCTTTAGATTCATAAAATAAAATAAATAAAAAAAGAATCATTAAAAAATGAAAATAAGAAAGAACATTTTTTTGTTCCATTCATGGATTGAAGTAAGAACTATCTAGTTCCAACGGTACCATTTTGAGAGAGCATAAACTAGGAAAAACTCCATTCCCCGTTGTTAAATTAAATAAAACTGACACTCTAAACGAAAAAAAGAACGAGAATAAGAATTCTTATTGGAATTGACTTTTTTTAATTAAAATAAAATTCTTTAATGTTTCAAATGCAATATTTGTTTACTAAATATAATATTTAGTAAACAAATATTGCATTTGAATCGACTCTTTCAATCTCGACGATTGACTAAAAATCGGTTATTATGATTTCGAGCAAGCCGCTATGGTGAAATCGGTAGACACGCTGCTCTTAGGAAGCAGTGCTAGAGCATCTCGGTTCGAGTCCGAGTGGCGGCATGGTATCTTATTTTCTAAAAGAGTAAGTCCTATAATGAATTCAATTCCCGATTTCCATTCATATAATTAGGGGATCTTTTTTTTTTATTCATTTTTTTATATGATATTTTCAACTTTAGAGCATATATTAACTCATATATCGTTTTCGGTCGTATCAATTGTAATTGCAATTCATTTGATAACCTTATTAGTCAATGAAATCGTAGGACTATATGATTCGTCCGAAAAAGGCATGATAGTAACTTTTTTCTGTATAACAGGATTATTAGTTACTCGTTGGATTTTTTCGGGCCATTTACCTTTAAGTGATTTATATGAATCATTAATCTTTCTTTCATGGGGTTTTTCCATTTTTCATATAGTTCCAGGTTTTGGTTTTAAAAAACTTAAAAAGTATTTAAGCACAATAATCGCACCAAGTGTTATTTTTACCCAAGGCTTTGCTACTTCGGGTCTTTTAACCGAAATGCATCAATCCGCAATATTAGTACCCGCTCTACAATCGCATTGGTTAATGATGCACGTAAGTATGATGGTATTGGGCTATGCAGCTCTTTTATGTGGATCATTATTATCAGTAGCTCTTTTAGTAATTACATTTCGAAAAGTCATAATAAGAATTATTGGTAAAAACAAAAATTTTTTTTTAAATGAGTCATTTTCTTTTGCTGAGACCAACTACATGAACGAAAGAAACAATGTTTTACGAAACAATTCTTTTCTTTCTTACAGAAATTATTACAGGTCTCAATTTATTCAACAATTGGATCGTTGGAGTTATCGTATTATTAGTCTAGGTTTTATCTTTTTAACCATAGGTATTCTTTCGGGAGCAGTATGGGCTAATGAGGCCTGGGGATCATATTGGAATTGGGATCCAAAGGAAACTTGGGCGTTTATTACTTGGACCATATTCGCGATTTATTTACATACTAGAAAAAATAAAAAATTGGAGGGTGTAAATTCTTCAATAGTGGCCTCTATGGGCTTTCTTATAATTTGGATATGTTATTTTGGGATCAATCTATTAGGAATAGGACTACATAGTTATGGTTCATTTACATCTAATTGAATTAAAGTGGGGAAGGGCCTGATAAATACAAACACAGTAAGCATATATATAATATATAAGTATAAGAATATAAGTATAAGAAAGTAGAAGAAAACTTCGCATAAACCGTCGAGAACCCTTTAAATCAAGTAATGTAGTGATTCAAGGGGTTCTCACAAAGACCAAACATATCCGGTTACAATTAATTTTTTTTTTATTTAAGTTGAGAAGAAAAAAGATTTTTTTTTTTCATTGTACAATGGACACTATTAAAAAAAAAAATAGGATTTTTTACTCTTTTTTTTGTTTTAGTCATTTATTCACGAAAACTATCTATAAAAAATTAGATAGAATAGCTTCGACCTTGTCAACTGATAATGAGAAAATGAAATCCGGATAAATACCAATACCTATTACAGGTATAAGGATAGAAATCGAAATAAATAACTCTCGCGGCCCAGAATCAAAAAATAAAGAGTTTGATGTATTAAAAAGCTTGTATCCATAGAACATTTGGCGTAACATAGATAATGAATAAATAGGAGTTAATATCATTCCAATTGCCATTACAAAAGTAATTAGTATTTTTGTCATTAAAAGATATTTTGAACTGGTAATTAGTCCAAAAAAAACTATCAATTCTGCAACAAAACCGCTCATGCCCGGCAATGCAAGAGAAGCCATCGATAAGATACTGAAAACCGTGAATATTTTTGGCATTGGAATAGCCATTCCGCCCATTTCGTCGAGATAAAAAAGACGTATTCTATCATAACTCGTTCCTGCCAAGAAAAAAAGCGCAGCACCAATAAATCCATGAGAGATTATTTGTAAAATGGCTCCGTTGAGTCCCGTATCGCTTATAGAACCAATTCCTATAATTATGAAACCCATATGAGATACGGAGGAATAAGCTATTCTTTTTTTTAAATTACGTTGACCAAGAGATGTTGAAGCTGCATAGATTATTTGAATTGCGCCTAATAGAATTAACCAGGGGGAAAATATAGAATGAGCGTGGGGTAATAATTCCATATTAATTCGAACCAATCCATACGCTCCCATTTTTAATAAGATTCCGGCTAAAAGCATACAAGTACTGTAATGTGCCTCTCCGTGGGTGTCTGGTAACCATGTATGTAAGGGTATAATCGGCGATTTGACAGCAAAAGCAATAAGAAATCCAATATAGAATAGTATTTCCAGTGCCACAGGATACGATTGATTAGCTGATGTTTCAAAATTTAATGTTGGTTCATTGGAACCATATAAACCGATAGCGAGAACTCCCATTAATAAAAAAATGGAACTTCCTGCAGTATACAAAATAAACTTTGTAGCTGAATACAAACGTTTCTTTCCCCCCCACATGGATAAAAGTAGATAAACGGGAATTAATTCTAATTCCCACATGATGAAAAAAAGTAAAATGTCTCGAGAAGAAAATGATCCTATTTGACCGCTATACATTGTTAACATCAGGAAATGGAATAATCGGGATTCCCGAGTAACCGGTTGAGCCGCTAAAGTAGCTAAAGTGGTGATAAATCCTGTCAGTAAAATGGGTCCTATAGAGAGTCCATCTATTCCGAATCTCCAGTAAAAATCAAAAAAATTTATCCATTTATAATTCTCCGTCAATTGGATTAATGGATCGTCCAATTGGAAATGATAACAGAATGCATAGGTTGTTAGAAGGAGATTCGTTAAGCATATACAAATAGTATACCACCTAATTACCTTATTTCCTCTATGGGGAAATAAGAAGATTAAGGAACCCGCGGATATTGGCAAAACTACAACTATTGTTAACCAAGGAAAAAAATTCGTGGTAAAAATAAGATACACTTGGGCCAGAAAAACCCGTGCTCAAAATAGAAAATGAAAATATTTTTTTTTCTATTTTGAGCACGGGTTTTTGTCAGTAAATAAATTGTATTCGTGTGTGGTTTTTTGAAACGTATCAATAAGCTAGACCCATGCTTCGAGTTGTTTCATGCCATAAATAAACTCGAACACTCAAGAAATCCGTCGGACATGCGGATTCACACCTCTTACAACCAACACAGTCCTCTGTTCTCGGAGCAGAAGCAATTTGCTTAGCTTTACATCCGTCCCAAGGTATCATTTCTAATACATCTGTGGGGCAGGCTCGGACACATTGAGTACATCCTATACATGTATCATAAATCTTTACTGAATGTGACATTGGATCTCTTAATTTTTAAACATCACAAATTTTCGATCTAGTAAACTTGTAAATGAATCATATATTTCGACACCAGACGAATCAATGATTTACCAGAATTTTTCTAATCAATCTACCTCTGGATCAGTTCATACGAGAGGGCCAAGATACTTTGATTTCTTACGTTTTCGCAAACATGATCATACGTTGTGTATCATACATCCGAATTTGAATTGATAAATATTAGAATTTCAATATTCTAAATTCTAATTTTTCTGATTAATACTATTTATTCAACAAATTCGATTGATTGATACGAGTTGATTTTCTGTTACGATAAATTGACGAAACAATAGCTGGTCCAATAGCTGCTTCAGCGGCTGCGATAGCTATAACAAAAATTGAAAAAATATTTCCTTTTAATTGGCGACTATCAAAAAAATCAGAAAAAGTTACGAAATTTATATTAACCGCATTCAGTATAAGTTCAAGACACATAAGGGCTCTAACCATATTTCGGCTCGTGATCAATCCATAGATACCGATAGAAAATAAATAGGCACTCAAAACAAGTACATGTTCGAGCATCATTGACCAACTCCTTATCAATTTCGCTTCATTTCAATATGAACAACAATTCAACAGATTCGATTGACTAGAGAATATAACAAGTACGTACCAAAAGACTATATTGGTAATAAATCGAATAAATAAATTATTTTAAACATAAACAATCTTTAACTTTCACATTCACATAGAAAATTCAAAGGAAATGAATGTGATAAAGATAAAAAAAATAGAACAAAATTAAATTTAGATTGATGTTACTAGTTCTATTCTTACTGGCGAGCCACGACAATTGCACCTATCAAAGCAGCTAAAAGAATTATTGAAATTAGTTCAAATGGAAGAAAAAAATCTGTTGATAAATGAATTCCAATTTGTTGACTATTATTTATCAAATCTTGTTCTATAATCTGATTTGATCTTGTAGTCCAAATAATCCCGTACCATGATGTATCTGGAATAGTAGTTATTAGTGAAATAAAAATACTTGTACAAACCATCAAAGTAACTCCATCCCCAACGGTCCAAAGATTAAAATCTTGATAATATTCTGAACCATTTATGAACATCACAGCAAATATGATTAAAACGTTTATAGCTCCCACGTAAATAAGTAGCTGTGCTGCAGCTACAAAATGGGAGTTTGATAAAATATAGAATAAAGATATACAAACAAGAACCAGTCCCAACGAAAAGGCAGAAAAAATTGGGTTGGTAAGGAATACTACTCCTATACTTCCTAATACAAGACCTGATCCCAGAAAGATTAAAAGAAAATCATGTATCGGTTCAGGTAAATCCATTAGATGTAAAATAAAAGATAAATAAATCGAAATTTCATGACCTTATTGATACGACCAGGAAAAAATTTTATATACTAAATTCCTAATTGAATTAAATCCTAAGGAGTGTGAATTGATATAGGTACAGTTATAGGACTAATCTCATTCTTTATACGAAAGAGTAGTTCGAAACTATTATACTATATATTTATATATTAGAATTTATATTAGAATATTAGAATTTATATTAGATATATATTTTAATAATACATATATTATAAATAATATAAATATATATATTATAAAATATAATAATATTATTAAAATATATAATAATATTATTTATATTAATTATTTTATATTTTATATTATTTATATTTTATTTTTATATTATTTATATTTTATATTTATTATTTATATTTTATATTATTTATATTCAATTTTATATTATTTAAATTTTATATTATTTATATTAATATAATTTATTTATATTAATATAATTTCTAATTTTTTAATTATAAATTAAAAAATTTTTTTTTTATAAAAAAATTAAATTTATTTGAATTGAATTGTTCGAATTGTATAATCGTCAATTACTGACATTGGTAAACGGCCCAAAGCAATTTGATTATAATTCAATTCGTGACGATTATAAGTCGAAAGTTCATATTCTTCAGTCATTGATAAACAATTTGTTGGACAATACTCAACGCAGTTACCACAAAATATACAGATCCCGAAATCAATACTGTAATTAAGCAATCGTTTCTTTCGAATATCAGTTTCCAGCTTCCAATCAACAACGGGTAGATCTATAGGACATACACGAACACATACTTCACAAGCAATGCATTTATCAAATTCAAAATGGATTCGACCGCGGAAACGTTCCGATGTGATTAATTTTTCATAAGGATATTGAATAGTTACAGGTAAACGATTTGCGTGGGATAAGGTAATCATGAAACTTTGACCAATGTACCTTGCAGCTCGTACTGTTTGTTGACCATAATTCATGAACCCAGTTACCATAAGGAACATATCGTAAATATCTATGAATATTTTTTTTTGTTTTGTTTCTTTCTCTTGTTTAAGACAAGTTATGAATATAGAATATCAATCTTTTACAGTGAAAACAGTCGAAACGAAGTTGTTAATAATAGATTACCGAGAGAAATAGGTAAAAGAAATTTCCATCCAAGATTTAATAATTGATCCATTCTTAGCCTAGGCAAAGTCCATCTTGTTGTGATAGAAACGAACAAGAACAAATAAGTTTTAGCTAATGTAATAAAGATACCAATTGTAGTTCCAAAAACTCCATATGTTTTATTTATTTCAAAAAGCTCAGAAACGAATATGTACGGAATAGAGATATTCCAACCGCCCAAGTAAAGAACTGTTACAAATAATGAAGAAACTAATAAGTTTAAATAGGAAGCAACGTAAAATAAACCAAATTTTATACCCGAATATTCGGTTTGATAACCTGCTACTAATTCTTCTTCTGCTTCTGGTAAATCAAAAGGTAATCTTTCACATTCCGCTAGGGAAGAAATTAGAAAAACGATAAAACCTATAGGTTGACGCCACAAATTCCATCCCCAAAAACCATATTTTGATTGCGCGTCAACTATATCAACTGTACTTAAACTGTTAGATAATCCTAGTCGGTGATAACATTACTGTTCCCATCGCTATTACAGAACCGTACATGAGATTTTCACCTCATACGGCTCCTCCGAAGGCCATAAATAAATCTAAGGACCGGGCCGCTTATTTATCTTGATATATCCCTAGGATAGATAGGATTCAAATCTATTGGACGGTCCTGAATTAGACCAATTGAATTCTGTCTGTTATAATAATAAATACAAAAGGTACTTCTGAATTGATCTCATCCCTTAAAAATTTTTATTTGTTGAGTAATAATTAAATTCTTCAATAAAATACTCCTTTAGAATTATCAATAACCCATCGTTTTCGATTACGTAAAAAAATTATACATTAGTTTATGAATTATGACATGAATTCTATCTCCATGAATATGGATATAAGAAAGAATCAAAAGGGATCCCTCTTTTTTTATTTTAATTGTATTATATTATTCTTTCTTTTTTTTTCGTTCCTATTCTTCTTTTTTTATTTTATGTGCAAAAGGGGATTTCAAAAAAATTAAAGGATTATTTCGTTTCTGATAGTCATTTATTTAATCAGTGGATAGGAGCATACTCTGGATCGGAATTGTGGGGAGTACTGCCTAATTATTTCTACCAACTTAAAGCCCCAATTAGTATTCTTTTTATATTATGCAGAAATGCTCTTTTGGATAATTTACATAATCTCCATTACTAATCCTTTGTGTATCTTGGTGTTTCTAACCATCCACTTATTTTTTTATCAATCCCCCTTTATTTATATTTATGGTAATACATGTATGGTAATTCATACAAACGTTAGTGAAAATTCAATAAGGTTGGTCTTGTGAGCCCGCTTCAAGACAGGATGACTAATCAACCAATTTTGGGGTAAACGGTTTCTTCCGCTTATAATTTTTTTTCCACTTAATTCTTATACATAGAAAATGAGATTCAATATTTTTACTGCAGATTCAAATGAAATTCAAATCATTCAAATCATCATACTATATATTAAATTCAACTCATAATATTATATATGTATATTTTTTATATATGTATATTTTTATTGAATAAATAATTTTATATATTTTATTTGAATTTTAATTGAATAAATAGAAGCTGTTTTATTTCACTCATATAACTATCTGATTTAGTTCATCAATCCGAATTCCTAATAAAAACAATCAAAATCCGGATATCTATTCCATTTTTTCTACCCCTTTCCTATAAAGAAGAAAAGAAATAAAGACGAAAAGAAAGGAGCATTTAAAACTTTCTGTCTCAACGAATCACACGTAGAGATATTGATAACACACATAGAGTTAATGGTATTTCATAACTAATCGATTGAGCAGCAGCCCGTAGACCACCCAAAAAGGAATATTTATTATTTGACCCATATCCTGACATAAGAAGTCCAATGGGAGCAATACTCGAAATAGCAATCCATAAAAAAACACCGATATTGAGGTCAGCTAAAACAAAGTTATAGCCAAAAGGAATTACTGAATAGCTTACTAGAATTGATATGACTGATATGGATGGTCCAATACTGAATAAACGAATATCTCCCCTAGATGGAATAATATTCTCTTTGAAAAGCAGTTTTGTTCCATCTGCTAGAGCTTGAAGAACTCCCAAAGGACCGGCGTATTCAGGTCCAATACGCTGTTGTATCCCTGCGGATATTTCTCTTTCTAACCATACAATCACTAGTACACCTATTGTGATTCCCAATACAAGAGTAAAAATAGGGACAAGTACCCATATAATTCCATAGACCTCTTTTAAAGATTCCAATCTGGAAAAAGAATTGATATCTTGTACTTCTGTTGTATCAATTATCATTTCAACGATCAACTTCTCCCATAATGATATCTATGCTACCTAGTATTGTCATAATATCAGCCAATTTCATTCTTTTAACTAACTGAGGAAGAATTTGCAAATTGATAAAACCCGGTGGACGAATTTTCCATCTCCAAGGAAAACCATTCTGATCCCCTATTAGAAAAATTCCTAATTCTCCCTTTGGTGCTTCAACTCTCACATAAAGTTCTTGTTTCGGCAATTCAAAAGTCGGAGACGGTTTTTTACTAATGAATCGATATTCAAAATCATTCCATTCTGGATCCTTTTCTCTATCAAAGCAGCGGATTTCTAAATTCTCATATGGCCCTCCCGGAATTCCTTCCAGAGCCTGTTGAATAATTTTTATGGATTCCATCATTTCACCAATTCGTACTAAATAACGAGCTAATGAATCTCCTTCTTTTTGCCATTGAACTTCCCAATCAAATTCCTCGTAACATTCATACTGATCAACTTTACGTAGATCCCATTGTATTCCGGAAGCCCGAAGCATTGGTCCTGATAAACCCCAATTTATTACTTCCTCTCCACTAACAATCCCTACTCCCTCAACCCGTTCTAAAAAAATAGGATTTCGCGTAATAAGTTTTTGATATTCAACAACCCCTGTTAAAAAATAATCGCAGAAATCCAAACATTTATCTATCCAACCATGAGGTAGATCAGCCGCTACTCCTCCGATACGAAAATAATTATGCATCATTCTCATACCTGTGGCAGCTTCGAATAGATCATATATTAATTCTCTTTCTCTGAAAATATAGAAGAAAGGGGTTTGTGCACCAATATCTGCCATAAAAGGTCCCAGCCATAGTAGGTGAGAAGCTATACGACTCAACTCCAACATAATTACTCGGATATAGCTGGCTCTTTTAGGTACTTGAATATTTCCTAAATGTTCCGGTCCATTTACGGTTATTGCTTCTGTGAACATAGTAGCTAAATAATCCCAACGTGTTACATAAGGCAGATATTGTACAATTGTTCGGTTTTCCGCAATTTTTTCCATCCCTCTATGTAAATAACCCAATATTGGTTCACAATCAATAACATCCTCACCATCTAGAGTAACAATGAGTCGAAGAACACCATGCATTGATGGATGGTGAGGACCCATATTGACTATCATGAGGTCTTTTCTTCTAGCTGGGGCATTCATAGGTTTTTCCTCGATTCATTCTTCCATGAATTGCTTAAAACAAAAATTAATTCATCAAAATTCAAGATCTAATAAATCGAATAATTCAAAATGACTCTTCAAATTAATGAGTTTGTGACTCCCGAATATCCAACCGATTAATTAATTTTTTATAACGTATTACATTTTTCTTTGACAAATAAGACAGGAGTCGTTGCCGTTTTCCCAGAATTTTACGTAAACCCCTTTGAGATAAATAGTCTTTTCTGTGCAATTCCAAATGTGAAGTAAGTCTTCGTATCTTATTGGTGAAATTGAATACTTGAAATTCAATCGATCCGGGGTTTTCTTCTTTTTTTTCTTGTGAAATAACGGGTATAAATGAATTTTTTACCATAAAATGAAAGCTTCTCTTTCCCCCCCTTTTTTTATAGATTCTAGATATTTTTATTGATCAGTAATAATAATGACACTCATTTTAAATTTGCTATATACAATAATCTTAATTTCCTTAAGAATTCCTGATTTTTTTTTTCAAATTAATTATTAATTATTATTAATCAATCCAATTGAAATAGGTATACAAAAAATACTATATTTATGCATTCACAAAAGAAAAATTGTAGACTTAAAAAAAGAAGATTTTGTTGATTCATTTATAGATCTAATGGATATATCATTGAATTAGTATGATGCCTCAGAATAGAAGGTAAGACAATGCGTGTGTGCATCTATTTGTCTTCGCATACCAGATATGTTACGGGAAATAGAAAAAAATGTAGATTAACTAATTTTCAATCGCGGATACATATGTATCCTTACCATACCGAAACGACTGCCATTATTGGTATCAAACCAATAGCGATTCATACAAGCTAAATCTTCTAATCGATAATTTGGCCAAAGAAATAACTTTAAATTAATTAGTTTTTTTTTATCTCTATCAAGATCTTTACTTGTAACCAAAACTTGACAGCAATTATTCACTTTATTCTCATTGTAAAATGTAGTATTTCTATGCACACTATTTCTATTCATAGGATTGAAACAAATTAGAATTCTCAATTCTCTACGACGTCGGGCGGATAAAATATTTTCAGGAACAAGCAAATCATAATGACTTTTTTCTTTATTTTCATTTATTTTTTGATCTCTTGTTCTTGTAATGGATTTATCAAAATTCTTCTTATCAACTTTTTCTCGGTATCTTTGATTAATTTGGTGCTTTCTCTTATGAATCAATGAAACGCCTATGGTTTGATACATAATAAATTGTTCATGGTTTTTTCTAGACAGACGAACTGGTTTGATACTCAATATTCCTTTTTTCATCAATTCTATAAGAGTGAAATCCCTCTGATTCTGAATTTTCATAATATCTAGACTTAGTTCTCCTCTTTGAATAGAGGCTATAGCAATTTCTTTTAGATTTATCAGTCTAAGCAGGAGACAACATACTTTGATATTATTCATTATTCTTTCATTTAAGCAATCACGGCAGTTCAATTGAAAAAGCAAATACCTTCTTAGTAAGAAATTTAGTTCTGCTTCAATGTTGTTCTTGTATTTCTTTTTTTTTACACCCTTTTTCATGTCCGATCCTGCATAATCTTCTTCAACATCTTTTTCTTGCTTTGCGAGAGATGATTCAAGATTTACTCGACCTGCGTATTCTGTTTTTCCTTGATTTCGAGTCTCTAACTCTAATTCAAGAGATTTTTTTTTTTTCGATGGTCTAAAAATTTCTATTTTTTTCTTTCCAGTGATTTTTTTAGTTTCACTAACATTTTTATTTACATTAAAATTGAAAAAAAGTAATTTGATTGGTATAATCCACGGGTTACTCGTATATGCATTATAAAATATCAAAAATTTAGAGAAGAAAATAAATTCCCGATTTGATATGGAACGATTTAGTATTTCTACATTCATTCCCATCCAATCAAAAAAAGTTTTTTTTTTTTTTGATGGGTTGATTTCTTGATGAATCATAAAATAATAATCGGTATCGATCCAAGCTTCAAAATCAACTTTATTTCTAAGACAAAAATTAAGAATTCTCCAATCAAAATACTTTCTATCCAGATTTTTTTCCATATCTAGAATATCATCTTCTACTATATAATTCTTGATAGGAATATCATCCGTCATATCAAATAATTTTTGTTTATGCGTGTTGTAATTATAAGAAATAGCTTGGTTATTATTTTCTTGGAATGGCGATCTATATCCATAAATATATGAGTCCTTCTTATCTGCATAATTAATAGACTTATATGATAAAAGATTATACCCATATTGTTTTTTTAATTTTTGTTTTTGATTTGTTAATGAGTCTACTTCTTGTTTTTTGTAAAGAATTAATCTGTTTTTTTCATATGAATGACATTTGGTTAAATCTTGATTTTGAGTCACATGACGTTCATTCATTCTATTTCGCCATTTTTCTGGGACTAATCTAGACCATCCCCTCTGAGATAAATCGTATTGATAATGACCTTTTAACCAGTTTGTCCATTGATTCATTACAGAATTGGAAGGGTTCTTATGGCTTAATTTGGAATGAAATATTCCTTGTACTCCAAAAAAATAATCCTTTATTTCATTCTTAAGAAAAAGAGGTGTTCCATGATATTCAAAAACAGATCTTAATTTATACTTATATAAGTTAATAATTTGGGTTTGTGATAATTTGTAAAATACATATGCTTGTGACAAAGAGGATACGTCACAAAAATTCTGTGAATTCAGATTACTAATATTAGAAATTGATTTTTTTATAGTATAAATAAAGTGAATTATACTTTGATTTTTTTTATCAATTCTTTCTTCATTTGCTTCATTATTGTAAATGTATTTATTAAGAATTTGTTTTGTTGATTCAAGAAGAAGTTGTACATTGATCCTAGGAATATTAATGATACATACAAAGATATCTATGTATACCCTTTCCATGAAAAATTTAAAAAAAAAATTGGATTTACGGGCTAATCGAACATTTCTTCTTTGTAATATCTGCCAAATACTTTTTTGTAATTCTAATCTTTTATCATCATAAGTTGTTTTGTTAGAACTAATATTTATCTCTGAAATTATAAACCCCTTTTTCTTGTCTTTTGTAAATTTTTCTATTTGTTTTATGATTGTCTTTGTTCTATCATTCAGATCTTTTATTTTTTTTTCTGTCAATGAAAAATTTGTCCAATTAATAGATTGAATTGGAATGGCTGATTCGGAAATCATTGGATTACTCTTACTGATTGTTGAATCTTTTTGAGTTTTACTCAATTCATATATTTTTCTCAATCCAAATATAAATAAAAGATTTGATAGTGATAGTTTTTTTATTTTTTCTTTTACAAATAGAATATTTTTGAGAATACTTTTGATGATCCATTGTGCTCTTTTTTTTGAGACATTTATAATTTTTTTTTTTCTTTCGTTTAAAACTTTTAGAACTAGAAAAAAAAGTTTTTTCAAATTTTTAATTTTTTTTTTGAGTTCTTTAAAAATTGGATCAAAAAATGAAAGTGGGTTTCGGGGAGAAGAAGAAAAGGGCAATTCGACTTCCATTCCCAAAACTGTTAAAAAGCAAAAATCCATTTTTTTCGCTTTTTTTTTCATTGGACCCTTTTCCTTTTGCGGGGGTCGTAGCTTACATCTGTGCCAAGGTTTCAGACGAAAAGGAAAAAGGATTTTTATTTGAATACCCTCTCTTAGCCAGTTTTTCGGAAATTCTTTTTCGGATAATTGAATCCCATTATAGGTGCATTTAATATACATTTCTCTATTCCAATCCTTTAAATCCTCTGACCATTCGGGAAATTGAAATAATAGTATACGAACGATATTTTTAGTTATTATCAATGAAGGTAATAAAATATATTTTCTAAGAATCGATTGGGTTACTAATAAAAAACCTCTTATTACTTGAGCATATATAATGCTATCCCAGGCTTCTGCTATTTCTAGACGTTTTTTTTCCTCTTCTTTCTTCCTTTCTTTTGTTTTTTCCTTCCTTTCTTTTGTCTTTTCCTCTGTATAATCCGAAATTTTCAATTCTTTATTTTTCCACATCCAATTTTTAAAAATAAAAAAAAAATTCATTGGTTCTAAAATATCAAAAGAAAAGAAGGAGGGTTTGTCAATTTTATCCAAAAAAAGAGGGGAATGCGCGCTTGCTTGAAAGAGTTTCCAAGTAACAGTTTTACGTCTTTCAGCGCGTCTAGATCCTTTGATTATCTCTCGCCTAAAATCCGGTTGGTATGAATAACGCATTAAACCCAATTCATCTTTTTTATCAGAATTTTGAGTATCCTTGGTATTCGTATAAGTAGCGGTATTCTGTGAGTCATCACTCAAAATAACTACACGTTTGCCTTTTCTTGAACGGATCTCAAAATCCGCTGTTTCATTACCTCTTTTCAGGTTTTCCGCC